TCCAGAAAGGTTCCAGAAGATGCTAATCGTAAGCAAGAAGATTGTTTACGAAGAAACAACAAGAAAAATTCATATTCTGATACATAAGAATTATATAAGAATCGAGATAGTCTTTTATTTTCTTTTGAAAAAAGAAAAATGGATTTCATTGAAGTAATAAGACTATTCCAATTTGAATAATAGTTGAGAAAGAATCGCAATAAATGCAAAGATGGAACATCTTGGATCCGGTATTCAAGGAGTTGAACCAAGATTTCAAAATGGATAGGATAGGGTATTTCTATATGTGATAGATAATGTAAATGCAAAAATTTGTCTTCTAAAAAGGGAAATATAGAATGAATAGATCGTAAATTTTGAAACTTTGGTATTTCCTTTTCTTCCGGACAAGATAGTTGTCCTAGCGAGAATGGGATTTCTACAACGATTGCAAACCCCTCAGATAGAATCTGAGAATAAAACTCCGAATAAAAATGATTGCTGTGATCCAACAATCGATCTTGGTTAGGATGATTAACCGAATTAATCCAAAAATTCTGCTGATACATTCGAATAATTAAACGTTTCACAAGTAGTGAACTAAATTTCTTGTTATTACAACCATAAATTTCCACAGGTTCAGAACCTTTTAATACATAATCATGGGCAAATGCATAAATATATTCCTGAAAGAGAAATGGGTAAACGAAGTATTGTTGACGAGATTTCTGTTTTTCTGAATACTCTTCGAATTTTTCCATTTGTATTTCTACTTGAATCAGAGAAAAAAAGCATTTCTCGATTTATCAAATGATGATACATAGTGCAATATGGTCAGAACAGGGTGTTACATTTTTTAAAACAAACCCTGAAAAGAAAGGGAGTCTAATCCATAGATCTTTTTCTGCTCCTTTTCTATCTAATTTGTTTATGTTTGTTCTAATTACAAAAAAGAACAAATCTTTTATTTTTGCAGGCCAATCGCTCTTTTGACTTTGGAATACAGTCTCTTTATCAATATACTGCTTCTTTTACACATTCAATTCATAACATTCCTTTTCAATCCATAATCAAGAATAATTAGGATTCCTAAAAAAAAAATTAAAGGGTCCATCGATAGGGAAACCCAACCTTTCCCCGCATCAGGCACTAATCTATTTTTAACGTCTAATTAGATCGGGGAATCATTTCAATTAAGAAGTTAAGCTCGTTGCTTTTTTTTTTTACCAGAATTAGAGCCAGGCTCTATCCATTTATTCACTAGACCCAGAAAATCAGAATTTTTTATTCAAAAAAAAAGAAATTGATTTTATTACGACATGCTATTTTTTCCATTCATTACCTTTGAGGATCAGTCGTGGTCTTCTAGACTCTACCAAGAGTCTGGGCGAATTTGTTGCTTCATCCAAATGTGTAAAAGATCATAGTCGCACTTAAAAGCCGAGTACTCTACCATTGAGTTAGCAACCCAGATAAAATAGGATCTTATATACGATCGAAATCCAAAAATCGATGGAATTACACCGGAAGCTCCTGGCAAAACATTGAATTAGCAAGACATCAAAAGAAAGATTTTATCACCCATTAAAAACACTCAAATACCAAAATAAGCAGATCGGTTAAATTTCACTAAGGTTAAAAAAGGAGCGGCCCCAATCATAATAGCAAAATTGTTATTTTTTTAGCATTTAAATAGAAAAATCTTATATGAAAGTACATGCAAGGGTGGGGGCAACCCTATCATTTGAGCAAAGTGTAGACAGAAATATCTAATATGGAGTGACGATAAAGAGACCTATCTAGCTACAAATTCTAGCTGTTCAATAGACCTTTGTCAATAGAAATACAATGGGAAGAAAAACAATTAGTACAAATAAAGAAATTAAATAAGGGCTTTTGTTGGATTGGCACGACATAAATGCAGCAAAAAAATAGGACTAAAAAAGAGGCAAATTGTGTCTAAATAATTAAGGGATATTAATGACCCTCCCCTACTTTTTTATTTTTTATTCATTTAGTTCTTCAATTAACTCAAAGTTCTTTCTTTATCTTTAAAGAATTCTGCTTTCCTTAAAATATCATAAACAGTTCTTGTAGGTTGAGCACCTTTTTCAAGGAAATAGAGAATAGCTGGAACATTTAAACAAGTTTGATTCTTTATCGGATCATAAAAACCAACTTTTTGAAGATCTCTTCCTTCTCTTCGAGATCGAACATCAATTGCAACGATTCGATAGACAGCTTATTGGGATAGATGTAGATAAACAATGCCCCCCCCCTAGAAACGTATAGGAGGTTTTCTCCTCATACGGCTCGAGAAAATGATTCGAATTTCTATCTATAATACAAGTAGATAGAAATTAGACTATGACTTGCATTAATTTCCTTATAGAAGAAAAAACAAATTTCATTTATACTCATGACTCAAGTTGGCTAATTTTGACTGACAGAATTCAAAAGAGAAATCCTTCTAAATTTTTTGAGTCGTCTCTAAACTCTTTTCTTTATCTCATCTCGAACAAATTGACTTTTATTCCTTATTCTGATCTAATTCTATTGTTGAGATGGTTGAAAATCATGTTTACTTGTTCCGGAATCCTTTATCTTTGATTTGTGAAATCCTTGGGTTTAGACATTACTTCGGGAATTCCTATTCTTTTTTCTTTCAAAAGAGTAGCAACATACCCTTTCTTTTTTTCTTATTTCCTTCAATAAAACATTTTCCTCTTCTAGAGAAATCGAATATGAACGATTGATTCTGATAGACTTTTAATCAAAAAAGTTTTCCAATCTTCCAAAATTAGACTTTTTCTTATTTATCCATTTCTATATTAAGGATAGACTGACAAAGTTGGCCTAATTTATTTGTTTTCACTAACCCTAGATTCTTTCCCTTGATAAAAAATAAATTCTGTCTTTTCGAGCTCCATCGTGTACTATTTACTTACAAACAACCGAGCGCAAATTCGGTTCGGGACAAATAGAACAGACTATGTCGAGCCAAGAGCATTTTCATTACTATGGAAAATGGTGGATAGCAAAATCCACAATCGATCATCTCCTTCAAGTCGCACGTTGCTTTCTACCACATCGTTTTAAACGAAGTTTTACCATAACATTCCTCTAATTTCATTTCAAAGTGGTATCGAGAATTGATCCAATATGGATGGAATCATGAATAGTCATTGGTTTTGTATACTAATTCAAACTTGCTATCTATGGAGAAATATGGATAAAAGAAATAAGTATTTATCGGGGAAGACTCTGGAAGGATCCAATTTATTTAAACCCATATTCTATCATATGAATGAAACATAGTTTGAAAAAGAGGAATAAAATAGTTTGCTTAAGACTTATTTATTATTGAATTTCCATCCTCAACAGAGAACTCGAGATGATCAATCCTGGAATGAGAAGAATCCACTCTTCTCCAACAAATAAACTATGCCAATGAAAAGATTAGCAGTTTTTTGTTAGTTATAAACTTTTCATAGTTCTTTGACTGGAATAACAGGAGTAACAAAAGAACGAAAAAATGAAGTAAAAAAAATTAGTGTAAAGTAAAATTAAGGTCTTTGCTTTTACTTAGCTTTTACTTATAGCATTCTTTCTTTTAAGTAACAGAAAGAACTAAAAATTAAAAATACGAAAAGTATGATTTTTTTTTTTCGAATCCATTCTATTCTATCCAACGAACAGTTCTTACCTTATCCTTACCGGAATGTATCGTTTGGATATTTAAAGAATCACAGATCGAAATCGGTTTCGCTTAACCAAAGAAGAGCCCCTTTTTTTTTACTAATAATACAACAAAAAATAAATAATACAACAAAAAATAAATCTATCTGTATCATAAAGGGATAGGTCTTATTTTTTATACAGTGTTTTCCCTCATAAATTTTTGTTTTTCAATCAATTCCAAAGTCGAGTAGACAGAATATATGAATTTCTCTCTAATCCTCACACCTCACATTCCATTGATTTAGAAATGGATATTTGTAAATCAGATAATGCTTAAAATAGAAAAATCTAGTCTCTATCCGTAGAATGGAAACACCTTTTTCTTCACATTAGGTGTCAAATGTATCCTGTAAGAATTCCCACTTCATGGGTATGGAACATAAAGTTTATCCAAAAAGTTCGAATTTCAAAACACATACACATATGAGTAATGAGTAGCAGGAGCATGTCCTGAATGTGCCTGACAGACAAAAATTTTTAATGAAAAATAAAGATATTCAATTTGACTGGACTTGACATTTGATTTTGTTTTCTAAGAAAGAAAAAGAATCCTTAGAAATGCAGCTAATTTTAGAGTTCTTAAGAAATAATTATTCTCTTTAATAAACTTTTGTGTCGTGCAGGGCACAATACGATTCTATCTTTCGTTTCATGAAAAAAAATCTGGGACGGAAGGATTCGAACCTCCGAATAACGGGACCAAAACCCGCTGCCTTACCACTTGGCCACGCCCCATTTCGTTTTATGCGATACTAATAAACAGTATTTTTATTATATATTATTCGTCAATCCCACTTCAATTACCTAAAAAACGAAGGATATTTTCTTGCTAGAATTCTAAACATGCGGATAATATAGAATCCAAAAAATGCATTGATCATTACATGGAATTCTATTAAGATATTATATGAAAGTCGAATTTCTTCCATTCTCATTTGAGAATGCGAATACAAGGAGGTATTTTGTGTTTGGGAAAGTCCGAAGAAAAAAGGATTTTGAATCCACCTTTTCTTTTCCTTTTTCCCTTAGAAAAATAACTCAATCAAAATCCAATTATCTACTCTACAAGAACGAAATGTTTGTTATGCCTAATATACTTAGTTTAACCTCTATCTGTTTTAATTCTGGTCTTTATCCAACTAGTTTTTTCTTAGCCAAATTGCCCGAAGCTTATGCCATTTTCAACCCAATCGTGGATGTTATGCCTGTCATACCTGTACTCTTTTTTCTATTAGCGTTTGTTTGGCAAGCTGCTGTAAGTTTTCGATGAAATCTTTACTATTCTATTCTGTCTCCCAAATTGAATGATGTATTCATTCCAAAAAAATGAAAAAATGTAGAAGAACCGAGAAGTCTTATATTATGAACTTTCGATTCTAAAATTCAAATTCTTCTACATTGAATGTATAGCTGCAACAATAAATTTGGATCAGCTTTTCTACCCCCTGCACCTACGTTGAGCAGGTACCTTTAGGTACCCACACAATACTTAAACTAATTTTTGATATTGATAAGACTACTTATTATAAAGCAATTCTTGCAATTTTTTTAAGAATTGATTTTTGCATTTTTTAGGTGTCAAAATAAAAAAAACCATCCTAGTGGATCTGTGTGGTAAGGAAAAACGGGTAATCTATTCCTTAAAAAAAAATCTTGGAGATTATGTAATGCTTACTCTCAAACTCTTTGTTTATACAGTAGTGATATTCTTTGTTTCCCTTTTTATCTTTGGATTCTTATCTAATGACCCAGGACGTAATCCTGGACGTGAGGAGTAAAAATCCAAAATTTTTGGGAATTTTTTCTTTCAAATTGAATTTATTTCGTACATTTATCTATGAGAAAATCTGGGGGTTCGAATTCCTTACAATTCGAAAGTCCCAAACGATCCGAGGGGGCGGAAAGAGAGGGATTCGAACCCTCGGTACAAAAAAATTGTACAACGGATTAGCAATCCGCCGCTTTAGTCCACTCAGCCATCTCTCCCCGTTCCAAATCGAAAGGTTTTCGTGATATGACAGAGGCAAGAAATAAGGATTACAAAAAATCCTTCCTTTTTTCATTTCAAAAGTGCATAAAAATTATATTGCCAATTCCATTTTAGTTATATTCTTTTTTCTTAATGTTAATAAAAAAAAGGAGAAAATTCTTGTTTCTTCTTTCTAAAATTCGATATAGGCTGAGAGACAATCAGATATATTTTCTCTTCAACGGGCATTTCCGTATAGGACTTGTTAAAATAAAATAAGCAGGTTATAGAAAAAAATTCTTATCAAAAACCCACCATAAAATTGGAAAGAAAGATAAAGTAAGTAGACCTGACCCCTTGAATGATGCCTCTATCCGCTATTCTGATATATAAATTCGATGTGGATGAAATTGTTGTATAAGTGGATTTTTTGTATTTCCTTAGACTTAGACCACGCAAGGCAAGAATTTTTTGCTATTTACGATTTCATATTCTTGTTACTAGACGTTCTATAGGAATAAGAAGAAATCGCAACTCTTTTCCGTTACACATAAAAATGGATTTCGAAAGTCAATTTTTCTTTTCAATATCTTTCTTTTTTTTTTCAGAATCCTTTTTTTGTTCTTCCACCCATGCAATAGAGAGCGAATGAGAAAAGAGGGGTTGGGTTATTTTTCCCTTAAAAGATAGGCTTTGAAATAGGAATCTTAGAATAATGCTAAATTCAAATGTTTATTTCCTTATTTCTATAGTATAAGAAAAATGAATCTAATGAAATTCATGGATTTACCACGACTTCGGTTGTGACCCCATAGATAAAAATGCAAAATTTCTATCTTCGAGACCATTGAAAAAGGGCATTGAACGAGAAATAAATTGTCCACAGATAATCAAACTATCATATGCCTTGGAAGTAATATGAGGTGCTCGGAAATGGTTGAAGTAATTGAATAGGAGGATCACTATGACTATAGCCCTTGGTAGAGTTACTAAAGAAGAAAATGATCTATTTGATATTATGGACGACTGGTTACGAAGGGACCGTTTCGTTTTTGTAGGATGGTCCGGCCTATTGCTCTTTCCTTGTGCTTATTTCGCTTTAGGGGGTTGGTTTACAGGGACCACTTTTGTAACTTCTTGGTATACCCATGGATTGGCTAGTTCCTATTTGGAAGGTTGTAATTTCTTAACGGCGGCGGTTTCCACCCCTGCCAATAGTTTAGCACACTCTTTGTTGCTACTATGGGGACCGGAAGCACAAGGGGATTTTACTCGTTGGTGTCAATTAGGCGGTCTGTGGACTTTTGTCGCTCTCCATGGGGCTTTTGCACTAATAGGTTTCATGTTACGTCAATTTGAACTTGCTCGGTCTGTTCAATTGCGGCCTTATAATGCAATTTCATTCTCTGGTCCAATCGCTGTTTTTGTTTCCGTATTCCTTATTTATCCACTGGGACAATCTGGTTGGTTCTTTGCACCGAGTTTTGGCGTAGCAGCTATATTTCGATTCATCCTTTTCTTCCAAGGATTTCATAATTGGACGTTGAACCCCTTTCATATGATGGGAGTTGCCGGAGTATTAGGTGCAGCTCTGCTATGCGCTATTCATGGGGCTACTGTAGAAAACACTCTATTCGAAGATGGTGATGGTGCAAATACCTTCCGAGCTTTTAACCCAACTCAAGCAGAAGAAACTTATTCAATGGTCACTGCTAACCGCTTTTGGTCCCAAATCTTTGGTGTTGCTTTTTCCAATAAACGTTGGTTACATTTCTTTATGCTATTTGTACCCGTCACCGGTTTATGGATGA